TTTTGTTCTAATTAAATTATATCAAATCAAATAATATCAAATAGTCTTTCATTTCCAATTTTTGCATTTTTTTCTTGCATTTGAAATGAAAATTAAAAAAAAATGCAACGGGCTTAAAACATATTTTGATTTTTAAGCAAGTCGATTGTGAAACCCTTCTGTAGAATGTCGAATATTTGGTTTACGTCTTCTACGCGAAAATGCTCAATTCTCATAAGATCTTCTTGACTCTTACTCAAAAGGTCCAATAATGTATGTATATTAGACCTTTTGAGACAGTTATAAGTCCTAGGAGGCAATTCTAATTGATCAATAAAAATACGTTTCAATATGATTTCTCTTTTCATATGATCCAATTCATCATGAAAGGTAAAAAAGGGCACTGTTTCCCTATTTGGACTGTCCTCTCTATTTAAATTTATGTCCTGTTCCTCCGCATGTAGAAAAGGAATAAATAAATCGATCAAATTACGAGAAGCTTCGTAAAGCGCTTCTTTAGGAGTTAAACTTCCATTCGTCCATATTTCGAGAAAAAGTATCTCTTGTTTTTCATTCCCATTCCCATAAGAATGAATACTATGATTCGCATTTCGAACAGGCATGGATACAGCATCTATAGGATAGCTTTCGTCTTGATGGTTATTTGGGGTTCTCATACAATACCCACGACCCCTCTCGATTTCTAATTCAATGCACAAATCAACCGGTTCTATTATGATAGCTATATGCTGTGTAGTATCAACTATTTCTACGGAGGGTGGTAAGATGATATCTTGAGCAGTCACGTGCCTAGGTCCCCTGACGCGGATAGATGCGTTGAGAGTTCCGTACAGATCACTTCTAAATACAATTTTTTTCAAATTCATTAAAATTTCATGGACTGATTCTTCAATACCTACTATCGTAGAATATTCATGTGGTACGTTATCAGATTTTGCACGCGTAATACATGTTCCTTCTAGTTCTCCAAGTAAAGCCCTTCGCATTGCGATACCTATCGTATCGGCTTGACCCTTCATAAGTGGGGATAAAACAAAACGACCATAATAAAGGCGCTTGCTGTCTGCTCTGGATTCAACACACTTCCACTGTAGTGTCCGAGTGGATACTGGTACTTCCTCTCGAACCATACTAATATAATATTATTTGATCAGATCATTTAATTATTTATTTCTCTTGGATTTTGGATTGGAATCTTTTCCGTTTTTATTTCTAAATCTAAACGCGCCTTTTTTTTGGAGGTCTACATCCATTATGTGGCATAGGGGTTACGTCACGTACGAAATTTAATAGTATACCACTTCTACGAATCGCTCGTAATGCTGCATCTCTTCCGAGACCCGGACCTTTTATCATGACTTCTGCTCGTTGCATACCCTGGTCTACTACCGTACGAATAGCATTTGCTGCTGCGGTTTGAGCAGCAAATGGGGTACCCCTTCTTGTGCCCTTGAATCCACAGGTACCCGCGGAGGACCAAGAAACGACCCGACCTTGTGGGTCTGTAACAGTAACAATAGTATTGTTGAAACTCGCTTGAACATGAATAACTCCTATTGGTGTTCGACCCCCACTCTTACGTGAACTAATACGGCTATTTCTACGTGAACCAATTCTTGGTATAGGTTTTGTCATATTCTATTTATCATCTCATAAATATGAGTCAGAGATATATGGATATATCCATTTCATGTGAAAACAAATCCTTTATTTATTTCTACTGTAGGTCTCTTAGAAAGTTAAGGTCTTTTTATCAATATTATCCCTGTCTCTGTTTATGTTTCGGATTGGAACAAATTACTATAATTCGCCCTCGCCTACGGATCAGTCGACATTTTTCACAAATTTTACGAACGGAGGCTCTTATTTTCATATTTGTTGTTCCTTAATTCCGAATCCATTTTTTGAAAGAAAATAAATTTCTTTAACGTGAAGTTAGTGTTTGAGCCTCGAAATTTATCCCCACCCCATAAAAAAGGAAATACCTAATCGTTTGAATCTTTATTGCGAAGTCTATAAATTATACGTCCCCTTGTTGAATCATAACGGCTGACTTCGATTTTCACCCTATCTCCTGGTAGTATTCGTATAAAACTACGTCGTATACGCCCTGAAACATAACCTAGAACTAGGTCTTCATTATCTAAGCGAACCCAGAACATGCCATTGGGAAGTGATTCAGTAATTAAACCTTCATGGATCAATTTTTGTTCTTTCATTCCAGGTAACCTCCTTGAAGTATCAACTAATGGAGGAGGAGTGATATTAGACAACCCACCTCTACTCTCTTTTTCATAAATAGGAAGTTACGTATCAAATTTGTATCGCATACCAGATGGATCACCTCACCATATATAAAACAAAATTTCTCCTCCAATTCTTTCTAGTCGAGCTTCTCGATCTGTCATTATACCTCTAGAAGTAGAAAGAATTACAACCCCTATCCCGCCTGAAATCCTAGGAATTCGTTGAGAGTTGCAATAGATTCGCAGACCTGGTCTGCTGATACGCTTTAAAATATTTCTATATGCTCCTTTCCTATTTCTTCTATGTCGTAGGGTTAAAACCAAGAAATATTTGTTGTTTTCCTGGTGCTTCCTAACATTTTCGATAAAACCCTCTCGTAGAAGTATTTTAACAATGTTTTCGGTAATATTAGTGGAGGGTATTCGAACCGTTCCTTTTTTATCCATGTCAGCATTTCTTATATAAGTTATTATATCGGCAATAGTGTCTCTACCCATGACGAAATATCATTTTTTTTCTTTGATATAATCAACATGTTTCTCTTTTTTATTTTTTTTTTTCATTAAAGGTATATGCCTGAGACATAATCTACTAATTGATCCATTTCAAAGACTCTACTATACCGTTGTTTCGTCTACTAGTATTTATTATTTATAAGACTTCGGGAGCTAATGAGACTATCTTAGTGAAATTTAACTGTCTCAATTCACGAGCAATCGAACCAAAAACTCGAGTGCCCTTTGGATTTCCTTCTTGATCAATAACAACTGCTGCATTATCATCATACCGTATTATCATACCGTTGTCGCGTTTGAGCTCTTTACATGTACGTACAATTACAGCTCTTATTACTTCTGATCTTTCCAGGGGCATATTTGGCACTGCTTCTTTGATTACAGCAACAATAACGTCACCGATATGAGCATATCGGTAATTACTACCTCCTATGATTCGAATACACATCAGTTTTCGAGCTCCGCTGTTGTCCGCTACATTCAAATGAGTTTGAGGTTGAATCATCTTTTTTTTAAGTTCTTTCAATGCAAAGGCGAAGGAGAAAAAAAATAATTTTCTGTCCAGAAATAAGTAAACCATCGATTATAGATTATATTTTTCATCATTCATAAATATCCCCCTGGGCCGATATCCCTATTCTGCAATAATGAATTTAGTTCGTATAGGCATTTTGCGCGCAGCTATTTCCATAGCTGCTCTGGCTACGGTTTCTGATACTCCGCCCATTTCATAAAGTATTCGATCCGGTTTAACGACGGATACCCAATATTCAGGAGATCCCTTCCCCGAACCCATACGTGTTTCTGCGGGTCTTACTGTAACGGGTTTGTCGGGGAATATACGTACCCATATTTTTCCGCCACGACGGGCATATCGTGTCATGGCGCGTCGCCCTGCTTCTATTTGTCTAGATGTGATCCAAGCGGGTTCAAGTGCCTGAAGCGCATATCTCCCGAAACTTATATGATTGCCACGATAAGATACTCCTTTCATTCTTCCTCTATGTTGTTTACGAAACCTGGTTCTTTTGGGGTTATAGTTGATGGTAGTGCCTCAATCCCATCTCTACTACAGAACCGGACATGAGAGTTTCTTCTCATCCAGCTCCTCGCGAATGAAAGAATAAATAATAGTAAAATTATTTACTGAATGAAATTTCGCGGGCGAATATTTACTCTTTTATTTTTTTTTGCTTTATTCGTAGGGTCGTTCCATAACCTCTTCGAAGAAATAAGTTCGATCTCGGCGTCTTCCGCCATCCCGTCCGATGAATCATTAGGATTCGTTTTCAATCGAATCCTCCGCAGTCACAGGTTCCGTCGTTCCCATAGCTTCTCCTCCATTAATGTCGAGGTCTTAATTCTACAATGGAGCTTCTAAAGTAATCCGTACATGAGTCAATCTCCTCAGTCTCTATCGACTCAAGGCTCGTTTTTTTCTCCTATGAAATCTATCTAAAAATTTTAGATGAATTGAATTAGAGTATTGATGCCTTATCACATTGTCCTTTCTGAGATGATTGATAGACCATACATATTGGAATAATATGTCATTGCTTTTCCCCTTCTCCCTTTCTCTCATCCTTCCATTCATCCGCACTTCTCTATTTTTGCTTCACAACTTAAACTTATACAATAAATCAAGATTCATTTTTACTTTATTGAAAAAGGATTTCAGTTGCTACAACTATATGATTATTATCTCATATAATGACCGATTCCTTGGATCTCGAGAATACGAAGCAATGAGCTGGTTATTAATAGGTAGGGTCCAAATCTTTCGTTTAGTCCCAACGAGTCACACACTAAGCATAGCAATTCTATCCTACCAAAGTGGTAAATTGAATTGTTATTCAAACATATATAATTGATTATTTTTGACTAAACAAACGGAAAAAGACCTAAACGAAATTGAGTTTTTTGCCCTGTCCATGGATATTTATTCATGGGTAGAATCGCAAGAAAAGAAGATATTACTCTTCATCCAAAAATATCCAAATTTTGATCCCTAATACTCCATAGATAGTTCGAACTGGATAGGAACAATAATCAATTTTAACTCGAATGGTCTGTAGGGGAACCCTACCTTCTCTGATCCATTCAACCCGGGCAATTTCTTTTCCGTTGAGACGCCCTGCTATTTGTACCTGAATTCCCTTTGCATCTGCTTGTTCAGCTAATTCAATAGCTTTTTTCATTGCCTTTCGAAAGGATACTCTATTCTTTAATTGCAGAGCAATATATTCTGCAAGAATATTAGGTTGCCCATAAGGTCTTGCAACTCTTACGATAGCAATGTTGAGTCTCCGGTTCACAGAATGAAAGCTTTTTTGTACATTAGTCTGTAATTCTTCGATTCCTCGAGCTTTCCCCTCTATTAACATATTGGCGAATCCAATATGAATTATGACTTGGATCAAATCGATTCTTTTTTTAATATCTATACGTGCAATTCCCTCAAAACCTGAGGATATTCTCATATGTTTTTGTACATAATTCTTGATACAATCCCGTATTTTTTCATCTTCCTGGAGACCTTTGGAATAATTTTTTGGTTGTGCGAACCAAAAGGAACGATGATTTTGGGTTGTACCAAGTCTGAAACCAAGTGGATTTATTTTCTGTCCCATATCTACCTACCAATATTCTCTTTCTAAACTAAAGTAAAAAAAGTAATCTTTTGAAAATCAATTTTTTTTTAAATTCAAGTTAGGTCTTTCGCTCAATACAATACTTATATGACAGGTGGGTCTTTTTATTGCGTAGCTACGTCCCCGAGCTCGCGGTTTTAACCTTTTGAGGATAACACCCTCGTTGACTTCGGCTTTACTAATAAATAAATCAGCTTCTTTCAAACCCCTATTGTGACTAGCATTTGCTGCTGCAGAATAAACCAATTTGAAAATGGGGTAACATGCTCGATAAGGCATGAGTTCCAGTATCATAAGTGTTTGCTCGTAGGAGCAACCGCGAATTTGATCAATTACCCTTCGTGCTTTTTGAGCAGACATACCTATATGTCGAGCTAAAGCTCGTGTTTCTGTACCCGGGGTCTTCTTTATCATAGAATTTTACCTCACACACACCAATAGAATAGTAATAAATCATGAACACCTATTTAACTTTTTATGACATTACTACATTTACATTAACTATATTACCGCCGAGATCTATTATCGTTTTTCGCGTGTCCCCGGAAAGTAAGAGTAGGTGCGAATTCTCCCAATTTGTGACCCACCATACGATCCGTTATATAAATAGGTAAATGCTCCTTTCCATTATGGACAGCAATTGTATGACCAATCATTATAGGTATAATGGTGGATGCCCGGGACCAAGTTACTATTATCCTTTTTTCCTCCCCCACGTTTAGCTTCTCAATTTTACTTAATAAGTGATTAGCTACAAAAGGATTTTTTTTAAGTGAACGGGCCACAAGTGATTACTCCCCTTTCTTTTAATTTTGTAAAGACGAAAAAACTGCTGCCTTGGCCTTGCTGCCTACATCATTCATTATTTTTTCTTTCTGTTTCTATTTACGGCGACGAAGAATAAAAATATCACTATATTTATTTCTTTTCCTACTCCTTCTTCCAAGCGCGGGATAACCCCAAGGAGTTGTAGGTTTTTTTCTACCAATCGGGGCCCTCCCTTCACCACCTCCATGGGGATGGTCTACTGGGTTCATAACTACTCCTCTTACTACAGGACGCTTACCTAGCCAACATTTAGATCCGGCTCTACCCAAACTTTTCTGGTTCGCCCCAACATTACCCACTTGTCCAACAGTTGCTGAGCAGTTTTTGGATATCAAACGAACCTCTCCAGATGGTAATCTTAATGTGGCCGATTTACCCTCTTTTGCAATCAGTTTCGCTACAGCACCTGCTGCTCTAGCTAATTGTCCACCCTTTCCAAGTGTTATTTCTATGTTATGTATGGCCGTGCCTAAGGGCATATCGGTTGAAGTAGATTCTTCTTTTTGATCAATCAAAACCCCTTCCCAAACTGTACAAGCTTCTTCCAAAGCATACGGCTTTCTGGATGTAGATGCTGATATCTAGACAGATGGATCTTATATGAATCGTATGATGAAGTACCACATGAGTGGATATATAGGAATCCAAATCTGCCAAATCACTCACTACATCCTAGGTCTCCCCATTCCGTCATCTGGCTTATGTTCTTCATGTAGCACTCAGACCGAATGACTCTATGAAATTACGTCGATACTTCCATTCCACATATTACGGGTAACGTAGGAGACATCTCTATTTTCCCCCGGGGGATCTTTAGAATTACCACTGCTTAGCTTTCAATTCGCCTCTGACCATCAAATGAAATGTGAATAACCTATCCTCCTCTCTTTGAAACAAGGGTCGCTTCCGGTTCTATCCGTGCTTCAAACAATTTTGTTTTCTCCATATTACCATATCTCTAGAGTCAATAATTTTATATGAGGAACCACTGAACTCAATCACCTGCTGCCGTTACTCTTCAGTTTTCTGTTGAGGTCTATCCCGTAGAGGTACTCAAATTGGATCAGTGATAGATTTCTAGGTTTTGTCGTAAACCTAATTGGTTACTTCCAATTACGTAAATCAATAGTTCAAACCGCACTCAAAGGTAGGGCATTTCCCATTGATATAGGAACTTCTGTACCAGAAACAATGGTATCTCCAATTAGAGCCCCTCTGGGATGTAAAATATATCTCTTCTCACCATCCCCATAGTGTATGAGACAAATGTATGCATTTCGATTAGGGTCGTATTCTATGGTTACGATTCTACCAGATATGTCTTTTTCATTCCGTCGAAAATCGATTTTACGGTATAGACGCTTATGACCTCCCCCTCTATGCCTTGCGGTAATGATTCCTCTGGCATTACGACCTTTACCACAACGATGCTGTCCATAGATCAAATTTGTTCGTGGATTGGATTTCACTTGACTGTCTACGGCTCCTTTGCGTGTGCTAGGGGTAGAAGTTTTGTATAAATGTATCGCCATGTTATTAAGTATTTTTTTTTATTTAAGTTCTTTTCTCTATAAGAGGTGGAATAGAATAACCCGGTTGAAGCGTAATGATCATACGTCTGTAATGCATTGTATGTCGCATAATAGGTCCCATTCTTCTACCCTTTCCCGGGAGTCGATGGCTATTCATAGCTACTACCTTGACACCAAAGAAGAGTTCGATCCAATGCTTTATTTCTGTCCTAGTTGATCCTGATTCGACATTAGAAGTATATTGATTGTTCCCCAATAACCGAATACTTTTTTCTGTAAATACTGCATATTTGATTCCATCCATAAATCCATTTGCTTCCCTATGAGTTCCAGTATCTATAAGAATTAGAATTCTTACCGTTTCTACCGTTTCTATCTTATTCTTATAGTATGAATATACCAATTAGTTATGTATCGATGATGAGATTCCGTTGATACGGAGCCAATTCTATTATTGAACGTTCCAATTCGCGTGCATCCAGCAGGAATTGAACCTACGAATTTGCCAATTATGAGTTGGGCGCTTTAACCATTCAGCCATGGATGCTTCGCGGAGACTCGTCATCAACGGGGGCTGGCTTTGTGTAAGTGTATTTCAATTGAAATATAATCTTTCGTTTAGGAGAAATCAATGAAACGGCATCCATTCAAATCCTGTATTTTTGAATTGAGAGAGATATTGAGAGAGATCAAGAATTCTCGCTATTTCTTAGATTCATGGACCAAATTCGATTCAGTGGTGTCTTTCACTCACATTTTTTTCCACCAAGAACGTTTTGTGAAACTCCTTGGCCCCCAAACTTGGAGTGTCCTGCTTTCACGTGATTCACAGGGTTTAACAAGCAATCGATATTTCACGATCAAAGGTGTAGTACTGCTTGTAGTAGCGGTCCTTATATATCGTATTAACAATCGAAATATGGTCGAAAGAAAAAATCTCTATTTGATGGGGCTTCTTCCTATACCTATGAATTCCATTGGACTCAGAAATGATACATTGGAAGAATCTTTTGGGTCTCCCAATATCAATAGGTTGATTGTTTCGCTCCTGTATCTTCCAAAAGGGAAAAAGATCTCTGAGAGTTGTTTCATGGATCCGAAAGAGAGTACTTGGGTCCTCCCAATAACTCAAAAGTGTATCATGCCTGAATCTAACTGGGGTTCGCGGTGGTGGAGGAACTGGATCGGAAAAAAGAGGGATTCTAGTTGTAAGATATCTAATGAAACAGTAGCTGGAATTGAGATCTCATTCAAAGAGAAAGATATCAAATATCTGGAGTTTCTTTTTGTATCCTATATGTATGATCCGATCCGCAAGGACCGTGGTTGGGAATTGTTTGATCGTGTTTCTCCGAGGAAGAAGCGAAACATAATCAATTTGAATTCGGGACAGCTATTCGAAATCTTAGCGAAACACTTGATTTGTTATCTCATGTCTGCTTTTCGTGAAAAAAGACCAATTGAAGTGGGGGGTTTCCTCAAACAACAAGGAGCTGAGGCAACTATTCAATCAAATGATATTGAGCATGTTTCCCATCTCTTCTCGAGAAACAAGTGGGATATTTCTTTGCAAAATTGTGCTCAATTTCATATGTGGCAATTCCACCAAGATCTCTTCGTTAGTTGGGGGAAGAATCAGCACGAATCGGATTTTTTGAGGAACGTATCGAGAGAGAATTTGATTTGGTTAGACAATATGTGGTTGGTAAACAAGGATCGGTTTTTTAGCAAGGTACGGAATGTATCGTCAAATATTCAATATGATTCCACAAGATCTATTTTCGTTCAAGTAACGGATTCTAGCCAATTGAAAGGATCTTCTGATCAATCCAGAGAGAATTTTGATTCCATTAGTAATGAGGATTCGGAATATCACACATTGATCAATCAAACAGAGATTCAGCAACTAAAAGAAAGATTGATTCCTTGGGATCCTTCCTCTCTTCAAACGGAACGAACAGAGATAGAATCAGATCGATTCCCGAAATACCCTTCTGGATATTCCTCAATGTCCCGGCTATTCACGGAACGTGAAAAGCAGATGAATAATCATCTGTTTCCGGAAAAAATCGAAGAATTTATTGGGAATCCTACAAGATCAATTCGTTCTTTTTTCTCCGACAGATGGTCAGAACTTCATCTGGTTTCGAATGCTACTGAGAGGTTCACTAGAGATCAGAAATTGTTGAAGAAACAACAAGATGTTTTTTCTTTTGCCCCTTCCAGGCGATCGGAAAAGAAAGAAATGGTTGATATATTCAAGATAATTACGTATTTACAAAATACCGTCTCAATTCATCCTATTTCATCAGATCCGGGATGTGATATGGTTCCGAAGGATGAACCGGATATGGACAGTTCTAATAAGATCTCATTCTTGAACAAAAACCCATTTTGTGATTTATTCCATCTATTCCATGACCGGAACAAAGGGAGATACACGTTGCACCACGATTTGGAATCAGAAGAGAGATTTCAAGAAATGGCAGATCTATTCACTCTATCAATAACCGAGCCTGATATGGTGTATCATAAGGGATTTGCCTTTTCTATTGATTCCTACGGGTTGGATCAAAAAAAATTCTTGAATGAGGTATTCAACTCCAGGGATGAATCGAAAAAGAACTCTTTATTGGTTCTACCTCATATTTTTTATGAAGAGAATGAATCTTTTTATCGAAGGATCAGAAAAAAATGGGTCCGGATCCCCTGCAGGAATGGTTTGGAAGATCCAAAACAAAAAATAGTGGTATTTGCTAGCAACAACATAATGGAGGCAGTCAATCAATATAGATTGATCCGAAATCTGATTCAAATCCAATATAGCACCTATGGGTACATAAGAAATCTATCGAATAGATTCTTTTTAATGAATAGATCCGATCGCAACTTCGAATATGGAATTCAAAGGGATCAAATAGGAAATGATACTCTGAATCATATAGCTATAATGAAATATATGATCAACCAACATTTATCGAATGTGAAAAAGAGTCAGAAGAAATGGTTCGATCCTCTTATTTCTCGAACCGAGAGATCCATGAATCGGGATCCTAATGCATATAAATACAAATGGTCCAATGGGAGCAAGAATTTCCAGGAGCATTTGGAGCATTTCGTTTCTGAACGGAAGAACCGTTTTCAAGTAGTGTTCGATCGATTACGTATTAATCAACATTCGATTGATTGGTCCAAGGTTAAGGTTATCAACAAACAAGATTTGTCTAAGTCACTTCATTTCTTTTTGTCCAAGTCACTTCTCTTTTTGTCTAAGTCACTTCTCTTTTTGTCTAAGTCACTTACTTTTTTCTTTGTGAGTATCGGGAATACCCCCATTCATAGGTCCGAGATCCACATCTATGAATTGAAAGGTCCGAATGATCAACTCTGCAATCAGTTGTTAGAATCAATAGGTGTTCAAATCGTTCATTTGAATAAATTGAAACCTTTCTTATTGGATGATCATGATACTTCCCAAAGATCGAAATTCTTGATCAATGGAGGAACAATATCAGCATTTTTGTTCAATAAGATACCAAAGTGGATGATTGACTCACTCCATACTAGGAATAATCGCAGGAAATTCTTTTATAACACCGATTCCTATTTCTCAATGATATCCCACGATCGGGACAATTGGCTGAATCCCGTGAAACCATTTCATAGAAGTTCATTGATATCTTCTTTTTATAAAGCAAATCTACTTCGATTCTTGAATAATCCACATCACTTCTGCTTCTATTCTAACAAAAGATTCCCTTTTTATGCGGAAAAGACCCGTATCGATAATTATGATCTTACATATGGACAATTCCTCCATATCTCGTTCATCCGCAACAAGATATTTTCTTTGTGCCTCGGTAAGAAAAAACATGTTTTTTTGGAGAGAGATACTATTTCACCAATCGAGTCACAGGTATCTGACATATTCATACCTAACGATTTTCCACAAAGTGGTGACGAAACGTATAACTTGTACAAATCTCAGCCTCTTTCAACTTATTGTCAGCCTCTTTCAGATATGAATCTATCTGATTCAGAAGGGAAGAACTTGCATCAGTATCTCAGTTTCAATTCAAACATGGGTTTGATTCACACTCCATGTTCTGAGAAATATTTACCATCTGCAAAAAAACGGAATCTTTGTCTAAAGAAATGCGTTGAGAAACGGCAGATCTATAGAGCCTTTCAACGAGATAGTGCTTTTTCAAATCTCTCAAAATGGAATCTGTTCCAAACGTATATGCCATGGTTCCTTACTTCGGCAGGGTGCAAATATATAAATTTCATCCTTTTAGATACTTTTTCAGACCCATTGCCGATACTAAGTAGCAGTCACCAATTTGTATCCTTTTTTTATGATATTATGCATGGATCAGATATATCATGGTCAATTCTTCAGATTCCATTGTGGAAGAATCGCCCACAATGGAATCTGATAAGTGAGATTTCGAGTAAGTGTTTACAGAATTTTCTTCTGCCCGAAGAAAGGATTCATCGAAATAATGAGTCACCCGTTCCATTGAAGTGGACACATCTGAGATCACCAAATGCTCGGGAGTTCCTCTATTCAATCCTTTTCCTTCTTCTTGTTGCTGGATATCTCGTTCGTACGCATCTTCTCTTTATTTCCCGAGTCTCTAGTGAGTTACAGACAGAGTTAGAAAAGATAAAATCTTTGATGATTCCATCATACATGATTGAGTTGCGAAAACTTTTGGATAGGTATCCTCCACCTGAACGGAATTCTTTCTGGTTAAAGAATCTCTTTCTAGTTGCTCTGGAACAATTAGGAGATTCTCTGGAAGAAATACGGAGTTCTGCTTCTGGGGGCAACATGCTATTGGGTGGTGGTCCCACTTATGGGGTCAAATCAATACGTTCTAAGAAGAAAGATTTTAATATCAATTTCATCGATATCATCTATCTCATAAGTATGATACCAAATCCCATCAATCCAATCACTTTTTCGAGAAATACGAGACATCTAAGTCGTACAAGTAAAGAGATCTATTCATTGATAAGAAAAAACGTGAACAGTGATTGGATTGATGATCAAATAGAATCCTGGGTCGCGAACAGTGATTTGATTGATGATGAAGAAAGAGAATTCTTAGTTCAGTTCTCCACCTTAACGACAGAAAAAAGGATTGATCAAATTCTATTGAGTCTGACTCATAGTGATCATTTATCAAAGAATGACTCTGGTTATCAAATGATTGAACAACCGGGATCCATTTACTTACGAAACTTAGTTGACATTCATAAAAAGTCTCTAATGAATTATGAGTTCAATAGATCCTGTTTAGCAGAAAGACGGATATTCCTTGCTCATTATCAGACAATTACTTATTCACAAACCCCGTGTGGGGCTAATAGTTCTCATTTCCCATCTCATGGAAAACCCTTTTCGCTCCGCTTAGCCCTACCCCCTTCTAGGGGTATTTTAGTGATAGGTTTTATAGGAACTGGACGATCATATTTTGTCAAATACCGAGTGACAAACTCCTATGTTCCTTTCATTACGGTATTTCCGAACAAGTTCCTGGATGACAATAAAGGTTATCTTATTGATGATATCGATCTTGATGATCGTGACGATATCGATCTTGATGATAGTGACGATATCGATGATGACCTTGATACGGAGCTGCTAACTATGCCGAATGTGCTAACTATGTATATGACGCCGAAAATAGACCGATTTGAGATCACCCTTCCATTAGAATTAGCAAAGGCAATGTCTCCTTGCATAATATGGATTCCAAACATTCATGATCTGTCTGTGAATGAGTCGAATTACTTATCCCTCGGTCTATTAGTGAACCATCTCCCCAGGGATTGTGAAAGATCTTCCACTAGAAATATTCTTGTTATTGCTTCGACTCATATTCCCCAAAAAGTGGATCCCGCTCTAATAGCTCCGAATAAATCAAATACATGCATTAAGATACGAAGGCTTCTTATTCCACAACAACGAAAGCACTTTTTCATTCTTTCGTATACTAGGGGATTCCGCTTGGAAAAGAAAATGTCCCATACCCATACTAATGGATTCGGGTCCATAACCATGGGTTCCAATGCACGAGATCTTGTAGCACTTACCAATGAGGTCCTATCAATTAGTATTACACAAAAGAAATCAATTATAGACACTAATACAATTAGATCAGCTCTTCATAGACAAACTTGGGATTTGCGATCCCAGGTAAGATCCGTTCAGGATCATGAGATCCTTTTCTATCAGATAGGAAGGGCTGTTGCACAAAATGTACTTCTAAGTAATTGCTCCATAGATCCTATATCTATCTATATGAAGAAGAAATCATGTAAGGAAGGGGATTCTTATTTGTCCAAATGGTACTTCGAACTTGGAACGAGCATGAAGAAATTAACGATACTTCTTTATCTTTTGAGTTGTTCTGCCGGATCGGTCGCTCAAGATCTTTGGTCTCCACCCGGACCCGATGAAAAAAATTGGATCACTTCTTATGGATTCGTTGAGAATGATTCTGATCTAGTTCATGGCCTATTAGAAAGCGCTCTGGTGGGATACTCACGGACAGAATGCAGTCAGTTTGATAATGATCGAGTGACATTGCTTCTTCGGGCCGAACCAAGGAATCAGTTAGATATGATGCAAAATGGATCTTGTTCTATCGTTGATCAGAGATTTCTATATGAAAAATACGAATCGGGCTTTGAAGAAGAAGGGGAAGGAGAAGGAACCCTCGACCTGCAACAGATAGAGGAGGATGAGGATTTATTCAATCACATAGTTTGGGCTCCTAGACTATGGCGCCCTCATCGCAATCTATTTGATTGTATCGAAAGGCCGAAGAAATTGGGATTTCCCTATTGGGTCAGGTCATTTCGGGGCAAGCCGATCATTTATCATAAAGAGAATGAGCTTCAAGAGAATGATTCGGAGTTCTTGCAGAGTGGAACCGGGCAGTACCAGACACGAGATAGATCTTCCAAAGAACAAGGGTTTTTTCGAATAAGCCAATTCATTTGGGACCCTGCGGATCAATTCTTTTTCCTATTCAAAGATCAGCCCTTTGTCTCTGTGTTTTCACGTCGAGAATTTTTTGCAGATGAAGAGATGTCAAAGGGACTTATTACTTCCCAAACAAATCCTCCTACATCTATATATAAACGCTGGTTGATCAAGAATACGCAAGAAAAGCACTTCGAATTGTTGATTCATCGCCAGAGATGGCTTAG